TTTCCTACTTACACGAGCCCATATCCTTGCTTTTCTATCAATCTCTAATTCTAACCTCCCCCCCCAATCTGATATTATGGTACCAGTATAGACCGAAATTCCGTTATGATCCAATTCGGATCGATAATAGATACCGGGGCTTTGCAATATTTGATTGATCACAATTCTGTATATTCCATTTACTATAGAAGTTCCGAGGGAGTTCATTAAAGGAATGTTTCCAATAAAAATTGTTTGTTCTTGCATATCCTTACTGGTTTTCCAAATTAATCCTGCGGATACATATAATTCAGAAGAATATGTGAGTGATTCATATACAGCATCCCTTTCTTTTATCAACGGTTCCACCAATTGATATGTTTCCACAAATAATTGAAATTCAATTTCTTGATCTGTATCTTCAATTTTTGGAAACTTATAAAGTTCTTCTGTTAAGCCCCGATCCATGAACCCACAAAATCCTTCAAATTGTATCTGATTCAACCCAGGTATTGTAGACATTTCCCCATTTTCATCTCCGAACATTTTGAATTTCCCGCTTATCAAAAAATCCCATTCTTTTCTCATTCTTCATCGAATCATATGAATCGATCTAATAATGATCGAATTGAATTTCTATTCTGTTTACTGAATCACATGAAATTTTATCTAACTCCATATAAATTTTATCTAACTCCATATAATATATATGGAATGTGTGAAATATGAAATGCGTATTAACGGAAGAAGAAAAATTATACTCAAATTTGAATTTATATTTATAACTATAACAAACGGATACAGAAAAGAATTGATAAATGCCATTTAGCCGTATGGAGTTTTGTCTAGAATATAAAAGAAAATAATAATTCAATTTCTACCATTATTATGATATTACATATTCCAATCCGATTGAATACCAGAAAAATGAAAAGAATTCCTGATTTGATCTGTTCGTTGAGATGAAAGACAAAATAATCATAAAATATATATAAAATATATAGGGAGAGAGTTGATTTTTCTAGCGCTTAATTTTTTCATGGACTCCATTGTTCAAAAAATGATTCGCAGAGAAGAGAGATGTTTTTACCCACTTTTTAGTTTTTTTATTTTTTAGTAGAATATTTAGAATATGATTGAAGTGCGTACGAAAAGAGGACTTGTATTTATTAAACATGTGCAGATATAGCATTTCTATTTATATATGTCTTTCTTTTCTTCCATTATAGCGCTCTGGTGGAGACAAGACATGGCGTGCTCTATCAAAAATTCAATTTTTCTTTTAATCTATTCAATGAAAAATTGAAACACGATAATTTCTTGCTGATTCCCTATGAACATCATATCTAGATAGATAAAATACCTCATTAGATAACTATAACTGTGTAACAACTTATGCTCTGGGGTTTACATAGACGCATAATTGCTGTTATATTATTATAATATTATAATATAATTGAAATTCAGAAAGTTTTTTTTTATTGAAAAAAATCAATACTGATTGGTTATGTATCCAGTTTTATTTTCTTATACCATTAGAAAAAGACAAGTGAAGAAGAATCGTCCATAAATTTGCAGTCAATAGTTAATAGTTAATGGTTCCAATTTATTTGTCTTGAATTTTTACTTTTGTCACTGAGAATCCACATTTTCTTTTTCAATAGAAAAAAGAAAGGGAAAGTTTTTAGATATTGTGTGTCTTGAGATACTATAACCAATTGAAGGCATGGATCCGATCTAAAAATAAAAAATGGATACACTTATTTTTTTGTTTGTAGCCTTTTGGCGACATGGCCGAGCGGTAAGGCGGGGGACTGCAAATCCCTTATTCCCCAGTTCAAATCCGGGTGTCGCCTGATCAACAAAAAACTCGAAATCCTAACGTCTCCTAATGTCCAGGATTCAAGGAAAAACAAAAGTAGTGGAAGGGAATCAGTAAATCTTGATATGGGAGCCCCCCCCGAGGGGCTACTAGGGGAGTCTTGAATTAGATTGGATAACGGGAGTGTCTAATTAACTAATGAATGGTTGTATTGTAGAAGGGTTGGAAGATACTTTGTAGACAGACTGATGAAAGTCTCTGAGTGTTCAGGCATCCAATTAATATTAGATAATTGGCTTTTACTTAATGATAATGAGGGACGCCAAAAGAAGGAATAAGTCTTATTATTGATACATGTGAGTAACATTTTTTTGATACTTACAAAAGTGTTACTGCGTATTTTGCTTGTGCTTAATGGTTCTCGATTTTACTAGAAATCATATAAGAACTTGTTCTAAGCGGATTTATTGAAGTGTTTCATCAACGGCGGTGTGTCAGAATTCCCTGTTCTTTTTGACTCTGCGCCAGTAATTCCACTATTATTAGTGAACAATAATGGAAAAATTCCTTCATATTTGTTTCATATTCATAGAGATGGGGGACATAATACATGGATATAGTAAGTCTTGCTTGGGCTGCTTTAATGGTAGTCTTTACATTTTCCCTTTCACTCGTAGTATGGGGAAGAAGTGGGCTCTAGGGGTACTCCTAATTGGGTTGAGGAATCAAGCCGTATCAATTGTTTTCTAGATCGTTTTGCAAAGCCTTTATTTTTAACTATTTAGTCTTCATTTCGAAATTCTTGGATTCTAGTGGAGTAATGTATTCTATGAATAATATAGATCAATAATATAGACGAATAACACCCTTTCAATCAAAATCAAACAAACATTTCAATAATTCCCATGTTCGTATTTCGAAAGTAAAAGGGATCCGGATGATAGGCAATTTATTAAAAAAAAAAAGAATTCTTCCTAAATTTTCTATTTTGATGAACCTGCTCTTAGCAGAGTTATAAATGGACAATGAGGGACAAGGAGCCCCCCCCTTTGTTTTCTGTATTTGCTTGTTTTTATTTCCTTCCCTCTTTACTGTTCAAAGAGAAAAAAGGTAGTTCTTTTTTTTAATAAGATCTTGCCTTAGTGTAGTCACATATTGCACACTTACCCCCTGTTTTATTTGAATTTCATTTATGCCATGCTTTATTGACTCATTTCATATCATGGATCAAAGAAAAGAAGTAAAATTCAAAATCGGCAGGGTATGCCCTTTTTTCGAAACGAAATACGAAGAAAAGTTACCATACAATTCTTTGGATCATCTGTTAACTGCTCAATGAATTATTTCTTTGGAATGGTAAAAAAAAGATACCCAAGTAATCTTTTTTTTTAATTAATATATGCCTATCCATTTTTCCTTCATTTCTGATTATTTTCTTATTTTCAATAGGAATTTCGGTATCCATCAAAAGAATCAAATCCATGAAATGAAAGAATTAGAAAATCGTAAGACTTGCCTTTCAATTATTTCAGATTGATTGAAATCAACACAACTAAAATAGATCAAGCGAAGAAATAAAATTGAGATACTATGTACAGTACATATATTTAATTGATATCGACATGTATGAAGATACATATTGTGGATTCATCTATATTAAGTATATTAAGCTTGTATCTTTATACATTACAATAATAGATATAGATAGTATGGTAGAAAAAAATATGAATCTTTCTACCATACTATCGAGTTTTATAGGATACTGCTGATTCTAGTCCATTCATTTTATTTAAGACGTGAAATTGGAATCCTTTTTTTTTTTTTTAATCCTTGATAAAAAGATAAAAAGTCAAGTTTCATTTAAATTAATCACTTTGACTGACAGTTTTTACGTATATTATAAGTAAAAAAGCGGTAGGAACTAGAATGAACAGCGCTGTAGCAATAAATGCGAGAATATTTACTTCCATAATTTCATTGTTTTTTTTTCCTTCGCAATAACTCGGGATTTAATCCCATAGAGATGATAAATTTGTCGCTTGTAAATTCAATGCAATGACTTACATTTCAATGACATCGAATCGGATCAATATCATGAATAACAATATCTAAGCTATCAAATCGATTCACCGTCGAGAATTGAATAGTATAACATAGGAAGATCTTTTATCCACACCGAATACAAAAATGGATTCCTGGTCCAATCAAAAGAATTCCTTTCCTTTATTTATATATTCTTTTCCACTCTTTCTTTTCGATAATCTACCGTCTTCCTTGTACAATCATCTGATGTATCATCTGACTACTTTTCCACTTTCACCGTTTACAAATAGTTTATAGTTTACAAATAAACCCCAACAAAAAATAGAAAGGAAAAAAAAAAGATATCGTTGGGAATGAAATTCTATCATTTGTATCCCCTTTGACAGAAAACGGAGGGATCAATTGATGTATTTTTTTATTTTAATTGTATCCGTCGGGACTGACGGGGCTCGAACCCGCAGCTTCCGCCTTGACAGGGCGGTGCTCTGACCAATTGAACTACAATCCCAGGGAAATAAAGAAAAGCGTACAGCATAGATAGTCTTATGATTTTATTCAAGCCATTTTTTAGATTTTCGATTCGAATCGCCGTGTTGTAACAAACAAAGGCGCGAATGATATATTGATATCCATACGGGTATGCACTTAAGTGAGAGCTACGCGGATTACTAGTTACTAGTAATCCTTTCGTTATTGCCAAATAAATCGATCAATAATCAATTTCAAAATGAAAAAAAAAAGAGTCTTTTTTGTTTACTTTACTCTTTCTTTTCTTTTCATTAAACTTTCTATTTAATGATCCTGATATGAATCTAGAGCGTTATCAAGGTCAGAATTTATGGGAACAACTAAATAAATAGAACAAATAAAAAACAAATAGCGGTAGGCATGGATATATCAGAAAATTGGACTTTTTTTATTCTTCCCTAATTTTTTTTGTTTGGCTTTTCTGGAAAAGAAAAACAAAATGGGCATTTTATGTTATGGCGGATCAGCGAATTATTGGGCCGAGCTGGATTTGAACCAGCGTAGACATATTGCCAACGAATTTACAGTCCGTCCCCATTAACCGCTCGGGCATCGACCCAGGAAGAATCAATTCTAGGTTTATTGATAATCCATGATCAACTTCCTTTCGTAGTACCCTACCCCCAGG